AGCAATAAGCCCCTTTGACATCTCTTCATCTGCAAAGAATTCTCGACGTGAAAACACAGAGACAGAGGGCTGATCTTTGAATAGGGAAAAGAATGGATCCGCAGGGTCCCAAATGAATTGGCTTGTTCGAAAAAAGCCTTGTTCTTTGGAAGATCTATCTCGTGTCTGGCACTGCATGGTTCCACTCTGCAAGAACTCCGAATCATTCTCTTGAAGCTCATCCTCTTTATGATAAATGATCCATTTGCCCCGAAATGACCCAGTCCAATAGGGAAATCCCAATTCAGTGGGCCTTTCGATACAATCAAATAGATTGCCACAAGGGCGCCATATTCTAGGAGCCCAAACTATGTGATTGAAGAAATCCTCCTCTATCTGTTGCGGATCGAGGGCCCCTTCCCCTTCTTCAAACTCCGATTCGTATTTTTCATATAGAAATCTCTGATCAACGATAGAACAAGATCCATTTTGCATCATATCTAACTGATTCCTTGGTTCGGACCGAAGAAGTAATGTCACTCGATTATCATCAAACTGACTGCAATATCTTTCTGTCCGTGAGGATCCCGCCAGAGCCAGAGCGCCTTCTACTTCTAATAGTAATAATAGTAATAGGCCATGAACTAGATCAGAATCATTCTCAACGAATCCATAAGAAGTGATCCAATTTTTTTCATCGTGTCTGGATGAAGACCAAAGATCTTGAGCGACCGATCCGGCAGAACAACTCAAAAGATAAAGAAGTATCGTTAATTTCTTCATGCTCGTTCCAAGTTCGAAGTACCATTTGTACAAATAAGAATCCCCTCCCTTACATGATTTCTTCTTCATATAGATAGATATAGGATCTATGGGGCAATTACTTAGAAGTACATTTTGTGTAACAGCCCTTCCTATCTGATAGAAAAGGATCCCATGATCCTGAACCGATCTTATCTGGGATCGAAAATCCCAAGTTTTTCTATGAAGAGCTGATCTAATTGTATTAGTTTCTATAATGGATTTCTTCTGTGTAATACTAATCGATAGGGCCTCATTGATAAGTGCTACAAGATCTCGCGCATTGGAACCCATGGTTATGGACCCGAATCCGTTAGTATGGAACATCTTCTTTTCCAAGTGAAATCCCCTAGTATATGAAAGAATGAAAAAGTGCTTTCGTTGTTGTGGAAGAAGAAGCCTTCGTATCTTAATGCATGTATTTAATTTATTCGGAGCTATTAGAGCGGGATCCACTTTTTGGGGAATATGAGTCGAAGCAATAACAAGAATCTTTCCAGTGGAACATCTTTCACAATCCCTGGAGAGATAGTTCTCTAATAGACCGAGGGATAAGTAATTCGACTCATTCACATGCAGATCATGAATGTTTGGAATCCATATTATGCAAGGAGACATTGCTTTTGCTAATTCGAATTGAAGGGTGATATCAAATCGGTCTATTTTCGGCGTCATATACATAGTTAGCACATTCGTCATAGTTAGCAGCTCCGTATCAATATCAAGGTCATCATCACTATCATCAATATCGTCACTATCATCAATATCGATATCGTCACTATCATCAATATCGTCACTATCATCAATATCGTCACTATCATCAATATCATCAATAAGATAACCCTTAGGCTTGTCATCCAGGAACTTGTTCGGAAATACCGTAATGAAAGGAACATAGGAGTTTGTCGCTAGGTATTTGACCAAACAGGATCGTCCAGTTCCTATAGAACCTATCACTAAAATACCTCTAGAAGGGGATAGGGCTAAGCGGAGCGAAAAGGGTTTTCCATGAGGAGATGGGGAATGAAAACTATTAGCCCCACACGAGGTTTGTGAATAAGTGATTGTCTGATAATGAGCAAGGAATATCCGTCTTTCTGCTAAACAGGATCTATTGAACTCATAATTCATTAGATCCTTTTGATGAATGTCAACTAAGTATCGTAAGGAAATTGATCCCGGTTGTTCAATCATTTGATAACCAGAGTCATTCTTTGATAAATGATCACTATGAGTCAGACTCAATAGAATTTGATCAATCCTTTTTTCTGTCGTTAAGGTGGAGAACTGAACCAAGAATTCTCTTTCTTCATCATCAATCGAATCACTGTTCGCGACCCAGAATTCTATTTTCTCATCAATCCAATCACCGTTCACGTTTTTTCTTTTTCTTATCAATGAATAGATCTCTTTACTTGTACGACTTAAATGTCTCGTATTTCTCGAAAAAATGATTCGATTGATGGGATTTGGTATGATACTTACAAGATCGATGAGATTGATCTTCCAATATTTATTCTTAGAACGTATTGATTTGACCCCATAAGCGGGACCACCACCCAATAGCATGTTGCCACCAGAAGCAGAACCCCGTATTTCTTCCAGAGAATCTCCTAATTGTTCCAGAACAACTAGAAAGAGATTCTTTAACCAGAAAGAATTCAGTTCAGATGTAGGATACCTATCCAGAAGTTTTCGAAATTCCATCATGTATGATGGA